TCCAAGATGAAATCCCCCGAACGTTTTTAATGCTTATGTATAACTACAAAGTAAGAACCATTCGAATTCATTAAATGAATATTGGGGGGTCGCTTATCAATCGTTCATCGAATGATAAATAACTACAAGTGACGGAGATATACGATTTAAATAACGGAAAATCCAATATTTAAAAATAGTATCCAGAATAACTGGAAAAGTGGAAACAAGACCAGATATAATTTCATCATTATGAACAAATCCAAAATCTTTGTAGATAGAACCAATCGTTAGTTCCCAACCGTGAGGTGAATGAAATCCGATACATAAATCGGTTAATAAAAGAATCGAAAAAGCTTTTACCGTATCACTTAAGTTATATAGGAATTCCTGAGCCCACGAGTTAAGAATAGCAAGTTCTTCACTACCTAAAAGAGAATAGCCGCTTAGAATAACAAAAGAGATTATATTTGTCGAGAAGTGCAAAATCGTATGGATACGATCCTCTTTGTGTATCTTGATTAATTGGATCGTTTCTTTGTGGATTCCTATACGAAGCTTTTGTAGATATGCCTCCGAGTATTCCTTGATCATTTGGTCCAAGAAGAGGATTTCCTCTAATTCTATGAACTTTTCGAGAATACTTTTTTCCTGAAGATCATTCAAAAAAATTTCGGATTGACTAGTATTCGACCAACTAGTAACCCAAGATTCCATACTTTTAGTAAATGAGAGAGAAATCCACCAGGGCAAAAATACTATAGATGCAAGATACAAAAGAGGAGTGAATGCTTTCTTTTTTGCCATTTTTCACCTGTGAATTAAAAATTCACCCACTTCATTTGTCCACTTTATCTGATCGAAATATAATCGAATATTTCTTTCAAATAGAAGTTCTAGATAAAGTATCAAACCTATGAATCTATTTTATTTGTGATCTTGTTTGAATCTAGAAAGAATACAGAAATAGACTAAAACTCCGCTTCTAATTTCGAACGAATAAATAATCCAAAAGGAAAAAATTGACAAGATATGATATATCTGCATCTAAAGTATCACTTCCAACAATAGTAACAACTTAGAGAAATTTTTTTCTTTCGAATGGTATATGAGATGAATTTAATTTAGTAGTTCAATTTCTTATTTGTTTCGATTGAGTTGCATAGATTTGGAATGCATTTGGATATACATAAAAGTTTTGTTTTATGGTTGTTCCGTATGCATCGGCTTTGGCTCGACTGAACGTTTTAACACAACTACTGAGACAACATTAACCCAGTTTTTTTCGCAAAATCAAAAGACTTCAATAGGTACGCGCAAGAAATAGGCCAATTGCGCAGCTTTTTGTTCAATTTCTCGTGGAGTCAAATTCTCATCAGTACGAGTCAACGGAATAGCTCCCCGTCCTCTGATGTCCATATAAAGGACAGGACGAGCATAAATACCCTCTTTAACCTCTATTCGAACGGATTGAATATCCTTTATAAGGAATCGGAGGAATATGCGACGATTCTTTCCAGGAAATCCCCAACGAAAAATACACACTATTCCCTCCTTTCTATCGAATCGATCATACCCACTTCCTACATTCCAAGAAATTGTGCACCACAAATATGAACTAATAAATAGACCCGCGATCCCGTAGAAAGACATCACAATTGCTTGTGGAAAAAAAATGATTGGCTGATACGGAACAAAAGATATCACATTTCTACCAAGATAACTGGAAGTTGCAGCCAATAAGAATCCTAATGAACCTAAAAAAACGATAAGGGTCCAGCAAAAATTACTTAGTTTTCGAGACCCCGTTCTAAGTTCTATCCATATATGTTCTGATCGCCAACTCATACTTGATCCGATTGTATTTTATTGGAATTGAGAGAATACCCTTTCCTTTTTTGTTTCCAAAGGAACTCTCATCAACTAGTACTAGTTTGATGTGAACTAGCACTAGTTTGACGTGAAGCTTTAGGAATTATTCATCAAATTGGTTAGATCTAAAATAATAACATTCCCTTCATAGGATCCCAATATACAATATACATATGGATTCACCAACTTTACATTTTAGGTATCCACAAATCCTGATCTATCTGAAACTAATTAGGATTCATTTATCCATAGATCATTTTCTGTAGGTTTTTTCTTTTCTGCTCAGTGGAAATCACACATTATACTATATTTCATGAACTAAACATCTGTGTTATGCTACAGTTTCAAAAAAAAACAGCCGAGGTTGTATCTTCTCAGACCTAAACAATCTTATTTTTTTGAACATGAAGAAATAAAGAAGCCATTGCAATTGCCGGAAATACTAAGCCCACTAAAGGCACAAGAATAGGGGGAAGATTGAAAGTTGTCATAAAATGGTACCTCGATTTACTATATTGTACCTGTTATTATTTTTGAATATTATATATATTATATATTTATACTAATTATAATTATATATTTATACTAATTATAATTCAGAATTGTGATTATTAGGAATTTGTAGTTATTATTAATTAATTAAAAGAAATAAATGGACTTATTCACCTTTCTACATGAAAGAGTATGATAATCAATATTGATTGGTTTTCTTTATTTCTTTGTGTTTTGTTCTTGTTTTCTAATTAAAAGGTTTTTTACAAATTCTCGAAAGATTCGTTAGAATGCGCCACAAGCGGATAAAAATGGGATTTTCGAGAGATGGAGAAAGATACAAAATTATATCTATCTTTTCTCTATTTGATTGGAATTTCATTATATGCGTAAGACGAAATTCGCCTTGTTTGCCCAATGTACCAAAAGGAAGAACTCACGCTTTTATCTTATTGTTATTGATAGAGACTTCTTAATTTAGTAATCAGGAATCCAGGTAAAAAAAGAGTTATCCGTAACTTTTGATTCTTTCGATAATTCGATCTTAGGTCACTAAAGAAAACTCCACTCTTATCTACTTTGATTTCGATAAGTTAACTTACAAATAAGATAATTGAATTTAGTGTACCCTACTTGATGGAATTGGGAAAGAAGGCGTGCAGTTTAAATAACTCACCCAGAACGCTTTTTAAAAGATTACGTGGTACAATTAGATCAAATAAGCCTTTCTGGAATAAATATTCAGACACTTGTGAACCCTCAGGCACTGTTTTACTCAATGTTTGTTCAATTACTCTTTTACCAGCAAATGCAATGTAGGAGTTGGGTTCGGCAATAATGATATCTCCCAACATACCAAAACTAGCTATTATCCCACCAGTAGTAGGAGATGTAAGAATTGAGACATAAAATAACTTTTTATTTGATTGATAATCATATAAGGCAGACGATATTTTAGCCATTTGCATCAAGCTCAAACTTCCTTCTTGCATGCGTGCCCCCCCCGAAGCGCACACTATAATAAGAGGTAGAAATCGATTGGTGGCGTACTCGATCAAACGGGTTATTTTCTCCCCGACTACCGATCCCATACTACCCCCCTGAAACTGAAAATCCATAACTCCAAGTGCTACGGGAACACCATTTAGTTGACCTATGCCCGTTTGAACAGCCTCAGTTAATCCTGTTTTTCGTTGATAAGAAGCAAGACGATCTTTATAACGGTCCTCCGCCGAATAAAATCCAATGGGATCCAGAGGAACCATGTCTTCATCCATAGGGTCCCAAGTACCAGGGTCGATCGAAACTTCGATTCTTTCTGAACTACTCATTTGCAAATGATATCCGCATTGTTCACAAATATTCATTTTTGATTTCAAAAATCTCTTATAATTTAATGCATAACAAGTTTCGCATTGAATCCACAACCGCCTATAGTTTTGAGTTACATCGAGATCAGTAGATCTTTCTCCTAGAGGTAAATCATTGCTTTTCTTACGGGTTCGTAGACCGGACCTCCCACTTTCACTATTAATTCTACGTTTCTTAAAAACGCACCTAGAAATGTAACTATTACTACTATCACTTACAATGGACGTATCAATACTGATTTGAGACTGAAGATAACCGTCAATGCAACTAGTAATGTGATTATTCCAACTAGATTGAGTATCATATACATAACAGTTGTATAAGGAATCTTCACTCGTGGATCTATTATTCCTATAACTAAAATTTCGATAACTAGAAAAAGAACTTTCTAGTTCACTCAGAAAAGAATGATCGTCGTCAACCTCAAAAATAGGATTTTCAATATCAAAATAGATAGAGTAATTGTCTCCATTACTATCCCTAACTAAAAAAGTATCATCAGAAATTAAATTCCGAATGTCTTTGACACCAAATAAATGATCGACATCACTGTAACTAGAATTGTGACGATCCCTTAAACTATTAGCCCTACCCTTTCCATTCGAATCCTCACTTTCACTAGTATTTTCAATAGGAACAAGATTGTCGGTTGATTCTTTTATCCCATACCTGTGTTCTAACTCCTTCTTAAATACCATGGAATTAAACCACCATCTTTCCATAGAGTTTTCTTGCCCCCTATTTTATTTGCATAAAAATACAATAGATGAATAGTCATTCGATCCGCAATTTTTTCTTCTTATTTGAATAGCTTATTTCCCTAAACATAAAACATAGAAATTCAATCATTACGAAATTACTAAAAATTATGAATAAGGGGTGTGAAAAAGGATTCTTTTTTGTTTTGTGGGAATCCGAAGGCTTATTATATATGATATATGAATAGGATGGAATCCCGTTTCATTCGAAATTTAATAGAATGATAAAAAATGCTTTTTCTTATGTCTTCGCCTTTGCAGCGAACAAAAAAGAAATATTTCTTCTATCCTAGAAATAAATTTTTTGAAAATCTCGTCTAATAACTAACTAAAACTAATAAGAACTTATTTTAAGGTTCTATTCCAACACGGAACGAAAAAGACAATATACAGGAAGGGTCAAAAATTTGTGATACTTTGCTTGATTCAGCAAAACCACAGGATCTATAAAGAATATACCAATCCCGGTGATCCATAGGTTTAATTGTGGATCCAAGACGACAATAGAAAGATTTGAGTCTTCGATCT